CTCATCTTTGGACCAAAAACAAGCAAAGGGTGGAATACCACAAAGAGAGAGCGTACCTATAAAAAAAGCAGTTTTTGTTATTGGGGTATGTTTTGTTAACCCGCCCATAAGAACCATATTTTGACTTTTTTCTGGAGAATATCCAACAATAGCTTCCATTGAATGAATAATAGATCCGGATCCTAAGAACAACAATGCTTTTGAATAAGCATGAGTAATCAAATGGAATAGAGCGGCTCTATAGGAGCCCATACCTAGAGCTAACATCATATAACCCAATTGAGACATTGTAGAATAGGCCAAATTTCTCTTAATATCTTTTTGAGCAATAGCTAAAGTAGCTCCCAATACTAATGTTATTATACCTATGAAAGCTATTCCATTCATTATGGGGGGTATTAGTATGAAAAAGGGAAGAAGTCGAGCTACAAGAAAAATGCCCGCCGCTACCATAGTAGCAGCATGTATAAGAGCGGAAATAGGAGTAGGTCCTTCCATAGCATCTGGTAACCATACATGAAGGGGGAATTGGGCAGATTTAGCAACCGAACCACAAAATAACAATAGGGCACACAAAGTAACAAAAAAAACATTAACGTGATTATTATAAATCAAGTTATTGAATATTTGAAACAAATCCCGAAATTCCAAACTACCCGTTATCCAATAAAGACCCAAAATTCCTAATAATAAACCAAAATCCCCGATACGATTAGTTACAAACGCCTTTTGACAAGCATTTGCTGCAATAGGACGTGTGAACCAAAAACCAATTAATAGATAAGAACACATTCCAACCAATTCCCAAAAAATATAAATTTGTATCAAATTAGAACTGGTAACTAATCCCAACATTGAAGTATTAAAAAAACTCATATAAGCAAAAAATCTCAAATATCCTTGATCATGAGACATATAATTATCACTATAAATAAGAACCAAAATGCCAACAGTAGTGATTAATATTAACATTATAGAGGTAAGTGAATCGATCAAGTAACCAAACTCTAAAGAAAGATCATTATTTATAGTCCAAGACCACACATATTGATAGATAGAACTCTTATTGTTATTGATTTGATCAATCGACAGATCGACCGAAAAGAGCATAACTATACCTAACAAAAAAATACTCGGAAAAGCCCACATACGGCGAAGATTTTTTGTTGCGCTGGGAAAAAGTAGAAGTACCACCCCTATCAACATAGGAACTGGAAGTGGAATAAAAGGTATGATCCATGAAGATTGATGTGTATATTCCATACAAAAAAAAAGTTGGATGTGTAATGAGTTTTGTTTCTTATTCGCCGGTTTTATCTATTTTGTAAAGGGTTCAGTTAATAAAAAAGAGTGAACAACGTGAACATATAAATAGAATTTTATATTCTTCTGAATCTTTGCACAATCCTTCCACTATTGAAAAGTCAAAATGTAAAAATGGTCCAATAAAAAAAAAATTCCTATTGAAAAAATGAACTTTATTTTTAGTAATATTTTTGACTATTAATAAATAATAAAATAACTAATAAAATCTTTATTAAAATTCTCATAAAAACCAAATTTGTCAAATAAGAATCTCATTTTTTTATTTGACAATTATCCAAATATTCTTTTCTATAGAGCGCGTATCAAAAATTGTACCAAAACTTAGAACATTCGTTTATTTTTATATGTATAAAAAGTTATTATATGACATAACTAAATAAAATAAGAATTTTTGTCTTTTATTTCTATTAAGAAGCATTCGTTTAGTTTCGAACTAATTGATTTTTTACATTACAATACAACTATGTTTGGCAAAATTTTTTTAAAAGTGTTATAGTTATAATATTCAATGTTTTACTTTAGATAGAAAAAAAGGGGATAAGATATATGGCAAATTAATAAAAGAACAATAAGTTTTCATTTGCAGAAATACAGAAAAGAGGATATGTCTTTCACATGACCTGTAGCAATGGAAAAAAAAAAAGAATATTAGTTGGATGGCAGTTCCAAAGAAACGCACTTCTAGATCAAAAAAAAAAATCCGGAAAAACGTTTGGAAAAAGCGAAGATATTGGACAGCATTGAAAGCTTTTTCATTAGCGCAATCAATTTCTACAGGGAATTCAAAAAGTTTTTTTGTATAACAAATACAAACGTTGGAAAAATCTAAATTAGCTGGATTCAAGGAATATTCTCTAATATTGAATTGCTTTTTTTTTTTTTATTTTTTTTATATTTTTAAAATAAATAAAAAAAAAAATGAATAAATTCAATTAAAAATGGATTTTTTAACTCAGATATTTTTATTAACTCATATATATCTATTTTAGAATAAGAAAAAAAAATCCTTTGAATGTAATACAAAATTGGTGAAAATATATTTATATAATATTTCTATATATATTATTATTTATATATTTCTATATTTAAATAGAATAATAATAAAATTATATAGAATAATAATATTCTAAAAAAGATAATAATTTTATAATCTAATCCATTTTATTTTTTTTTTATTTGTATTTGTATATATTTTATATTTATATATATATAATAATCTTATATATATATAAATATAATCTTTTTTTTTATAAATTTATTCAATTCAAATAATTATAATAGAATTCCTTTCATTCTTTAATGTTTATTTTATTAAAAAAAAAATATAAAATTTAATTTTTATCGATTCTTTCAATCTCGACGATTGAGAAAAAATCGGTTATTATGATTTCGAGTAAGCCGCTATGGTGAAATTGGTAGACACGCTGCTCTTAGGAAGCAGTGCTAGAGCATCTCGGTTCGAGTCCGAGTGGCGGCATGGCATCTTATCTTCTAAAAGAGTAAGTCCTATAATGAATTAAATTTCCGATTTCTCGTTCTAGTATTCAGACACTCTTTTTCATTTTTTTTATGATATTTTCAACTTTAGAGCATATATTAACTCATATATCGTTTTCGGTCGTATCAATTTTAATTTCAACTCATTTGATAACCTTATTAGTCAATGAAATCTTAGGATTATATGATTCGTCCAAAAATGGTATGATAATAACCTTTTTCTGTATAACGGGATTGTTAGTTACTCGCTGGATTTTTTCGGGCCATTTACCATTTAGTGATTTGTATGAATCATTAATCTTCCTTTCCTGGGGTTTTTCCATTTTTCATATGATTTTATGTTTTAAAAAAAATAAAAATGATTTAAGTACAATAATCGCACCAAGTGTTATTTTTACCCAAGGCTTTGCTACTTCGGGTATTTTAACCGAAATGCATCAATCTGCAATATTAGTACCCGCTTTACAATCTCATTGGTTAATGATGCACGTAAGTATGATGATCTTTGGCTATGCAGCTCTTTTATGTGGATCGTTATTATCAGTAGCCATCTTAATTATTACATTTCGAGAAGTCATAAAAATTTTTGGTAAAAGCAATGATTTCTATTTATTAAATCAATCATTTTCTTTTGCTGAGATCAAATACATGAATATGAATGAAAGAAACAATGTTTTAGAAAAAACGTATTTTTCTTCTTCTAGAAATTATTACAGGTCTCAGTTTATTCAACAATTGGATCGTTGGAGTTATCGTATTATTAGTCTGGGTTTTATCTTTTTAACGATAGGTATTCTTTCAGGAGCAGTATGGGCTAATGAGGCATGGGGGTCATATTGGAATTGGGATCCAAAGGAAACTTGGGCCTTTATTACTTGGACCATATTTGCGATTTTTTTACATACTAGAAAAAATAAAAAATTGGAAGGTGTAAATTCTTCAATAGCGGCCTCTCTGGGATTTTTTATAATTTGGATATGTTATTTGGGGATCAATCTATTAGGTATAGGATTACACAGTTATGGTTCATTTCCATCTAATTGAATTAAATTAAAGTGACTAAAGGACCTGACAAATAAATAAAGCATATATATAAGAATTTATATTCTTATATATAAGAAATTTGATTATAGATATATAAATATCTAAATAGAAAAATAAATATCGAAATATACAGAAACTTCGAATAAAATAAATCGTCGAGAACCCTTTAAATCAAGTAATGTAATGATTCAAGGGGTTCTCACAAACAATAAACATATTCGATTACATTTTTTCTTATTATGGTTTTTTTTTTCTTTTTGATTTTGGGTTTTATTCACGAGAAAACTTTTTAGAAAAAAGTCGATAGAATGGCTTCAACCTTGTCAACCGAGAATGATAAAATGAAATCTGGATAAATACCAATACCTATTACGGGTATAAGGATAGAAATCGAAATAAAAAATTCTCGCGGCCCAGAATCAAAAAAATACGAGTTTGGTGTATTAAAAAGCTTGTATCCATAGAACATCTGTCGTAACATGGATAATGAATAAATAGGAGTTAATATTATTCCAATTGCTGTTACAAAAGTTATTAGTATTTTTGTCATTAAAAGATATTTTTGGCTGGTAATTATTCCCCAAAAAACTATCAATTCTGCAACAAAACCGCTCATGCCCGGCAATGCAAGGGAAGCCATCGATAAGATACTGAAAACCGTGAATATTTTTGGCATTGGAATAGCCATTCCGCCCATTTCGTCAAGATAAAGAAGACGTAGTCTATCATAACTAGTTCCCGCCAAGAAAAAGAGCGCAGCGCCAATAAATCCATGAGATATTATTTGTAAAATGGCCCCGTTGAGCCCCGTATCGCTTATGGAACCAATTCCAATAATTATGAAACCCATATGAGATACCGAGGAATAAGCTATTCTTTTTTTTAAATTACGTTGACCAAAAGATGTTGAAGCTGCATAGATTATTTGAATTGAACCTAATATCATTAACCAAGGGGAAAATATAGAATGAGCGTGGGGTAATAATTCCATATTAATTCGAATCAATCCATATGCTCCCATTTTTAATAAGATTCCGGCTAAAAGCATACAAGTGCTGTAATGTGCCTCTCCGTGGGTGTCTGGTAACCATGTATGTAAGGGTATAATCGGCAATTTGACAGCAAAAGTCAAAAGAAATCCCATATAGAATATTAGTTCGAGCGCCGCGGGATACGATTGATTAGTTAATGTTTCCAAATTTAATGTCGGTTCATTAGAAGCATAGAAACCGATACCTAGAATTCCCATTAATAAAAAAACAGAACTTCCCGCAGTGTATAAAATAAACTTTGTAGCGGAATACAAACGTTTTTTCCCCCCCCACATGGATAAAAGTATATAAACTGGAATTAATTCTAATTCCCACATGATGAAAAAAAGTAAAATGTCTCGAGAAGAAAATGGTCCTATTTGACCGCTATACATTGCTAACATCAGGAAATGGAATAATCGGGATTCTCGAGTAACTGGCTGAGCCGCTAAAGTGGCTATAGTGGTAATAAATCCCGTCAGTAAAATAGGTCCTATAGAGAGTCCATCTATTCCGATTCTCCAGTAAAAATCAAAAAAATTGATCCATTTATAATTTTCCGTAAGTTGGATTAATGGATCATCCAATTGGAAATGATAACAAAATGCATAGGTTGTTAGAAGGAGATCGATTAAGCATATACAAATCGTATACCACTTAATTACCTTATTTCCTCGATGAGGAAATAAGAAGATTAAGGAACCTCCGGCTATAGGCAAAAGTACAACTATTGTTAACCAAGGAAAATAAGTCGTGATAAAAATAAGATACACTTGGACCAGAAAAACCCGCGCTCAAAACAGAAGAATATTAATATTCTTCTGTTTTGAGCGCGGGTTTTTGCCAGTAAAAAAACGTATTGTATTCTCGTGGTGTTTGTTTTTTGAAAGGTATCAATAAGCTAGACCCATGCTTCGAGTTGTTTCATGCCATAAATAAACTCGAACACTTAAGAAATCCGTCGGACAGGCGGATTCACACCTCTTACAACCAACACAGTCCTCTGTTCTTGGGGCAGAAGCAATTTGCTTAGCTTTACACCCATCCCAAGGTATCATTTCTAATACATCTGTGGGGCAGGCTCGCACACATTGAGTACATCCTATACATGTATCATAAATCTTTACTGAATGTGACATTGGATCTAGAGTTTTTTTTTTAACATCAAAAATTGAAAATTTTCGATCTAGTAAACTCGTAAATGAATCATATATTTAGACACCAGATGAATCAACGATTTACCAGAATTTTGAAACTTAACTTAAAAAAATCGACTTCCGGGTCAATTCATAAGAGGAGAAGAGGACCAAGATACTTTGATTTCTTACGTTTTTGCAAACATGCAAATCAAAATTGATGAATATTACACTATTCTAAATTCTAATTATTATTTTCTTAATAATGATTAATACTATTTATTCAACAAATTAGATTGATTGATACGAGTTGATTTTCTGTTACGATAAATTGAAGAAACAATAGCCAGTCCGATAGCTGCTTCAGCGGCTGCAATAGCAATAACAAAAATAGAAAAAATATTTCCTTTTAATTGGCGACTATCAAAGAAATCAGAAAAGGTTACGAAATTTATATTCACTGCATTCAGTATAAGTTCAAGACACATAAGGGCTCTAACCATATTTCGGCTCGTGATCAATCCATAGATACCAATAGAAAATAAATAGGCACTCAAAACAAGTACATGTTCGAGCATCATTAACCAACTCCTTATCAATTTTTATTCATTTTAATATAATATGAACAACAATTCAACGGATTCAATTGACTAAAGAATATAAAACAAGTCTGGAACAAAAGAATATATTGCCAAAAAAATGATTTTCTATATAAACACTTTTTTTTTACATTCACATAGAATTCAACAGAAAAAAAAAAATGGAAAAAAAAAATTTATTTTTTTTATTGCTAGTTCGAAATATTTCTTATTGGCGAGCCACGACAATTGCACCTATCAAAGCAGCTAAGAGAATTATGGAAATTAGTTCAAATGGAAGAAAAAAATCTGTTGATAAATGAATTCCAATTTGTTGACTAGTACTTATCAAATCTTGCTCTATAATCTGATTTGATCTTGTAGTCCAAATAATCCCGTACCATGATGTATCTGGGATAGTAGTTATTAGTGAAATAAGAATACTTGTACAAACCATCAAAGTAATTCCACCCCCAACGGTCAAAAGATGAGAATCTTGGTAATATTCCGAACCATTCATGAACATCACAGCAAATAGGATTAAAACGTTTATAGCTCCCACGTAAATAAGTAGTTGTGCGGCAGCTACAAAATGGGAATTTGATAAAATGTAGAATAAAGATATACAACCAAGAACCAGTCCCAAGGAAAAAGCAGAAAAAATTGGATTGGTAAAAAATACTACTCCTAGACTTCCTAATACAAGACCTGATCCCAAAAAGACTAAAAGAAAATCATGTAGTGGTTCAGGCAAATCCATTATATGTAAAAAAAGAGATAAAAAATCGAGATTTCATGACTTTTATTGATATGACCAGGGAAAATTTGGATATACGAGATTTCTCTCCGCATTGAATTTTATCCTACCAACTGGGAATTGATATGGGTATCGGTTATAGGCCAAATGTCCTTCTATTCGTTATATGAAAGAATAGGTCGAAACTATAAGTATAACTATATGATATGTATAGTTATATTTAGAGAACATTTTTTTTTCTAAATTCTTATTTATATTATTTAGTTATATATAAATGTTAGTTAGTTATATATATTATAAATTTAATAATATATATATAAATAATAATATATATATAAAATAGATATGAAATATAGAAAAAATCAGATTTGTTTGATTAAAATCAGATTTTATTTATATATATTTCTTTTATATATTCTATTTCTTTTATATAAATTCTATACCTATATATTTATAATTAATATTATATATTTATAATTAATATTTTAATATTTATAATATAATTAATATTTTTATAATTAATATTAATATATAAAATTTTACATAATTGAATTCTAATTATTTTTTTCTAATTATTTGAATTTTTTGAATTCAAATTCAATTATATATATTATAATATCTTATTATTATAATAAATAAAAATAATAAATTTGAATAATAAATTTTTTATTATATTAGAATTTTTTTAGAATATTTTTTTTTTAATAATAAAAAAAAAATAATAAAAAATAATAATAATATAATAAATAAAAAAAAAAAAGAAAATAAGAAAGAAAAATTTGGATTATATTTTTTTATTTGATATTTGAATTGTTCGTATTGTATAATCATCAATTACTGACATTGGTAAACGACCCAAAGCAATTTGATTATAATTCAATTCATGACGATCATAAGTCGAAAGTTCATATTCGTCAGTCATTGATAAACAATTTGTTGGACAATACTCAACACAGTTCCCGCAAAATATACAAATTCCGAAATCAATACTGTAATTAAACAATCGTTTCTTTCGAATATCCGTTTCCAGTTTCCAATCAACAACGGGTAGATCTATAGGACATACACGAACACATACTTCACAAGCAATGCATTTATCAAATTCAAAATGGATTCGACCGCGGCAACGTTCCGATGTAATTAATTTTTCATAAGGATATTGAATAGTTATGGGTAAACGATTTGCGTGGGATAAGGTAATCATGAAACTTTGACCAATGTACCTTGCAGCTCGGACTGTTTGTTGCCCATAATTCATGAACCCAGTTACCATAAGGAACATATCGTGAATATCTATGAATATTTTTGTTTTGTTTCTTTCTCTTGTTTGAGACAAGTTACAAATATAGAGGATCAATCTTTTACAGTGAAAACAGTTGAGACGAAGTTGTTAATAATAGATTACCGAGAGAAATAGGTAAAAGAAACTTCCATCCAAGATTTAATAATTGGTCCATTCTTAACCTAGGCAAAGTCCATCTTGTTGTGATAGAAAGGAACAAGAACAAATAAGTTTTAGCTAATGTAATAAAGATATCAATTGTAGTTCCAAAAACCCCATATGCTTTATTTATCTCAAAAAACTCAGAAACTAATATGTACGGAACAGGGATATTTGAACCGCCCAAGTAAAGAACTGTTACAAATAATGAAGAAATTAATAGGTTTAAATAAGAAGCAACATAAAATAAACCAAATCTTATACCCGAATATTCCGTTTGATAACCCGCTACTAATTCTTCCTCCGCTTCTGGTAAATCAAAAGGTAATCTTTCGCATTCTGCTAGGGAAGAAAGTAGAAAAACGATGAAACCTATAGGTTGACGCCACAAATTCCATCCCCATAAATCATATTTTGATTGTGCATCAACTATATCAACTGTACTTAAACTGTTAGATAATCCTAGTCGGTGATAACATTACTGTCCCATCGCTATTACAGAACCGTACATGAGATTTTCACCTCATACGGCTCCTCGAAAGTCTTAAATAAATATAAGGACCAGGCCGATTGTTTGTCTTTTGCTATATCCCTAAGATGGATAAGATTCCAATTTATCGGACGGTTCTGAATTAGACCAATTGAATTCTGTCTGTTCTAATTTAGAATTTTTATAATAAAGATAATAAAATGCATTTTTTATATTTATAAAAGATACAAAAGGCACTTCTGAATTTATCTTATCCCTAAAAAAAAATATATAATTTTTTAAGTAATAACTTTATTCTTCAATAAAATAATCTTTTAGAATTTTCAATAACCCCCTCCGTCGTTTTTGATTACGAAAAAATAATTACATATTAGTTTCTAAATTATGATATGACATAAATTCTATCTCCATAAATATGGATTAAAAATCCATATGGATAAAAAAAAGATAAAAAAAAGGGGGTCAGTCGCTTTTTTTTTTCGTTCCTATTCGTCTTTTTTTGTGCAAATAAAATCAAAAAGGGACTTGAAAAAAAAAATTAAAGGATTTTTTCGTTCCCGATAGTTATTTATTTAATCAGTGGATAGGAGCCTACTCTGGACCGGAATTTTGGGGAGTACTGCCTTTATTTTTCTACCAACTTAAAGCCCCAATTAGTATTCTTTTTCTATTATGTGGAAATGCTCTTTTTGAAAATTTACATAATCCGCATTACTAATCCTTTGTGTATCTTGGTGGTTCTAACCGTCCACTTAATCTTTTATGAGCCTCCCTTATTTATATTTATGTTAATACATGTATGATAATTCATCCAAACGGTAGCAAAAACGCAATAAAGTTGGTCTTTTGAACTCGAACCCGCTTCAAGACAGGATTTATAATCAACCAATCCTGGGGTAATCAGACTCTTCTGTTTCTAATTCTAATTTTTTTTTTCACTAAATTCTTATACATAGAAAAATGAGACTCAATATTTTGACTGCAATTTAAAATCATCATACTATAACCATATAGAAACTATACCATAGAGAGAATCAGGTAAGGTAATGTAATATAGTATTCATAAATTGTATTCAATAGAAGCTGTTTTATTTCACTCATATAACTATCTTATTTTTTTCTTCAATACGAATTGAGAATAATAATGAATTTATTCTACCCCTTTCCTATAAAGTGTCCTACAAAGAAAGGCGTATAAGCAATAGCATCGAAAAGTTTTTGTATCAACGAATCGCACGTAGAGATATTGATAACACACATAGAGTTAATGGTATTTCATAACTAATCGATTGAGCAGTAGCTCGTAGACCACCCAAAAAGGAATATTTATTATTTGATCCATATCCTGACATAAGAAGTCCAATGGGAGCAATACTCGAAATAGCAATCCATAAAAAAACACCGATATTGAGATCAGATAAAACAAAGTTATATCCAAAAGGAATTACTGAATAGCTTATTATAATTGATATGACTGATATGGATGGTCCGATACTGAATAAACGAATATCTCCCCTAGATGGAATAAGATTTTCTTTGAAAAGTAGTTTTGTTCCATCTGCTAGAGCTTGAAGAACTCCCAAAGGACCAGCGTATTCAGGTCCAATCCGCTGTTGTATACCCGCGGATATTTCTCTTTCTAACCATACAATTGATAGTACACTTATGGTGATTCCCAATACAAGAGTAAAGATAGGGGCAAGTACCCATAAAATTCCATATACCTCTTTAAAAGATTCCAATCTGAAAAAAGAATTGATATCTTGTATTTCTGTTGTATCAATTATCATTTCAACGATCAACTTCTCCCATAATGATATCTATGCTACCTAGTATTGTCATAATATCAGCCAATTTCATTCTTTTAACTAATTGAGAAAGAATTTGCAAATTGATAAACCCAGGTGGACGAATTTTCCATCTCCAAGGAAAACCATTCTGATCCCCTATTAGAAAAATTCCTAATTCTCCTTTTGGGGCTTCAACTCGTACATAAAGTTCTTGTTTCGGCAATTCAAAAGTTGGAGACGGTTTTTTACTAATGAATCGATATTCAAAATCATTCCATTCTGGTTCCCTTTCCCTATCAAAGTAACGGATTTCTAAATTTTCATATGGACCTCCAGGAATTCCTTCCAAAGCCTGTTGAATTATTTTTATGGATTCCACCATTTCGCCAATTCGAACTAAATAACGAGCTAATGAATCTCCTTCTTTTTGCCATTGAACTTCCCAATCAAATTCCCCGTAACACTCATAATTATCAACTTTACGGAGATCCCATTGTATTCCGGAAGCCCGAAGCATCGGTCCTGATAAACCCCAATTTATTACTTCCTTTCCACCAACAATGCCTATTCCCTCAACCCGTTCTAAAAAAATCGGATTTCTCGTAATAAGTTTTTGATATTCAACAACCCCTGTTAAAAAATAATCGCAAAAATCCAAACATTTATCTATCCAACCATGAGGTAGATCAGCCGCTACTCCCCCGATACGGAAAAAATTATGCATCATTCTCATACCTGTCGCAGCTTCGAATAGATCATATATTAATTCTCTTTCTCTGAAAATATAGAAGAAAGGGGTTTGTGCACCAATATCTGCCATAAAAGGTCCCAGCCATAATAGGTGAGAAGCTATACGACTCAATTCCAACATAATTACTCGAATATAGCTGGCTCTTTTAGGTACTTGAATATTTCCCAACTGTTCCGGTCCGTTTACGGTTATTGCTTCTGTAAACATAGTGGCTAAATAATCCCAACGTGTTACATAAGGCAGATATTGTATAATTGTTCGGTTTTCCGCTATTTTTTCCATCCCTCTGTGTAAATAACCCAATATTGGTTCACAATCAATAACATCCTCACCATCCAGAGTAACAATAAGTCGAAGAACACCATGCATTGATGGGTGGTGAGGGCCCATATTCACTATCATGAGGTCTTTTCTTGTAGCTGGGACATTCATAGGTTTTTCCTCGATTTATTCATTCCATGAATTGCGTAAAACAAAAGAAAAAAAATTCATCAAAATTCAAGACCTAATAAATCGAATAATTCAAAATTACTCTTCAAATTAACGAATTTGTGACTCCCGAATATCCAACTGATTTATTAATTTGTTGTAACGTATTCCATTTTTCTTTGACAAATAAGACAGTAGCCGTTGTCGTTTTCCCAGAATTTTACGTAAACCTCGTTGAGATAAATAGTCTTTTCGGTGCAATTCCAAATGTGAAGTAAGTCTTCGTATCTTATTAGTGAAATTGAATACTTGAAATTCAACCGATCCGGGGTTTTCTTCTTTTTTTTCTTGTGAAAAACTCGGTAGAATTAAATTTTTTACCATACGTTGAAAGCTTTCTTTTCCCTTTACTTATTTTATAGATATCTTTTTTTAATCAGTAATAGTAATGACACTAATTTAAAATTTTTTATATTGTATATACAATAATATTAAATTCCGTCAGATTTCCCGATTCTTTTTTCAAATCATAGAATACTATATTTATGCATTCCAAAAAAAAATGGTAGACTTAAAAAATCTATATAAGACATTTTGTTGATTCATTTTTGTATCGAATGGATACATCATTGAATAAGTATCAAGGACTCAGAATACAGAATAGAAGTTAACAAAATGTGTGTGCGCGTCTATGTGTGTATCCATTTATATCCGCATACCGAATATATTACGCTAAATAGAAGAAAGAAATCTAGATTAAGAATTCTCAATCACGGATACATATGTATTCTTACTATACTGAAACCGCTTCCATTATAGGTATCAAACCAATAGCGATTCATGCAAGCTAAATCCTCTAATCGAAAATTTGGCCAAAGAAAAAAATAGAAATTCATTTGTTTTTTTTTTTCTCTATCAAGATCCTTATTTTCAGCCAAAACTTTACAGCAATTAGTTCCTTTATTCTTATTGTAAAATGTTGTCTTTCTATGTACACTATCTCTATTCTTAGAATTGAAAGACATTAGAATTCTGAATTCTCTACGACGTCTAGCGGAAAAAAAAAATTCGGGAACAAACAAATCATTATGATTTGTTTCTTTATTTTCTGTTATCTTTTGATCTCTTGTTCTTGGAGTGGATTTATATAATTTCTTCTTATCAACGTGGCTTTTTTTCGGATATCTTTGATTAATTTGACGCTTACTCTTATGAATCAACGAGAGGCCTATGGTTTGATATATAAAAAATTGTTCATCGTTTTCTCTAGACAGACGAACTGGTTCGATAATCAATATTCCTTCGTTGATCAATTTTTGATTTTTCGTCAATTCTGTAAGAGTCAAATCCTTCTGATTATGAATCATCATAATATCTAGACTTAGTTCGCCTCTTTGAATAGAGGTTATAGCAATCTCTTTTATATTTTTCAATCTAATCAGGAGACAATATATTTTTATATTATTTATTACTCTTTGATTTAAGGAACCCTTCCAATTCAATTGAAAAATAAGAAACCTTTTTAATAAGAACTTTAGTTCTTCCTCTATCTTGCTATTGTATTGTGGTTTGTTTATATCCTCTTTCCTGTCCAATCCTGTATAATCTTCTTCCATATCTTTTTCTTGGGTTGAGAGAGGTGATTGAAAATCCACTCGACCCGTGTATTCTGCTTTTGCTTGATTTCGAGTTCCTAACTCGAATTCTAATTTTTTTTTTTTTTTTGATGATCTAAAAATATCTATTATTTTTTTCCTTCCAGTGATGTTTTTATTTGCACTAACATTTTTATTTGTTTTATTTATATTAAAATCGAAAAAAAGTAATTGGATTGGTATGATCCACGGGTTATTCATATATGCATTAAAAAATATCAAAAATTTGGAAAGGAACAAAAATTCCCGATTCGATATGGAACGATTTAATATTTCTTCATTCATTCCCATCCAATCAAAATATTTTCTATCCAGATTTTTTTCCATATCTATAATAGCATCTTCTGCGATATAATTCTTGATAGAGATATCACTCGTTAGATCAAATATCTTTTGTTTACGTGTGTTGTAATTATAAGAAATTGCTTGATTTTTATTTGCTTGGAATGGTGATCCATAAATATATGAGTGCTTTTTATCTGCATAATTAATAGATTTATATGAAAAAAGATCATATTCATATTGTTTTTTTTTTAATGAGTCTAATTGTTGATTTTTGTAAAGAATTAATCGGGTTTTCTCATATGAATCACGCTTTTTAGAATCTTTTTTTTGAGAGACACGACGCTCATGGATTCTATTTCTCCATTTTTGTGCCACTAATCTAGACCATCTCCCCTGAGATAAATCATATTGATAATGACCCTTTAACAACCAATTTTTCCATTGATTCGTTACAGAATTGCGAGGTTTCTTTTGTCTTAATTTAGAATCAAATATTCTTTGTATTCCAAAAAAAAAATCCCGAATTTCATTTTTAAGAAAAAAGGATTTTCCATGATCTTCAAAAGCAGATCTTAACTTATATATGTTAATAACTTGGGTTTCTGATAATTTTAAAAATACATATGCCTGTGACAACGAGGATACGTCACAAGAATTCTGTGAATTCTTATTCCTAATATTAGAATATTTTTTTAGAAACGAAATAAAGTGAATTAGACTTTGATTAGTTTTATCCGTTCTGTCTTCTTTTGTTTTATTATTGTAAATGGTTTTTTTTTGACTTCTGTTTCTTGTTCTTGATTCAAGAAACAATTGTACATCGATCCTAGGAATATAAACGATACACAGAAAGATATTTAGGTATACCCTTTCCATGAGAGATTTTAAAAAATACTGCTGTGATTTACGGGCTAATAGAGTATTTATTTTTTTTAATTCGAATCTTTTAGCATAATAACTTTTTTTGTTCGAACTAATATTTATCTCTGAAGAAAAAACCCCTTTTTCTTTTGTCATTTTTTTTATTTTCTTTATGATTGTCTTTCTTTCAGCATTCAGATCTTTTATTTTTTTTTTTTTCAATGAACAAGTTGTCCAATTAACAGATTGAATTCGAATGGGTGATTCGTAAATTATTGGAATTTTCTTACTTATTGTTGAATCTTTTTGGCTTTCACTCAATCCATATATCTTTTTGAATCTAAGTAGAAATAAAGTCGGGAGTTGTTTTATTTTTTCGTTTAGAAATAGAATCCTTTTTATGATCCACTTTGCTCTTTCTTTTAAGAAATTTAGAAACAATTTTGTTCTCTGATTAAAAATATTGAGAACGATAAAAAAATTATTTTTCCATTTTTTTATTTTTTTGTTGAGTTTTTTAAAAATGGGATGAAAAAAATAAAATTTATTTCGGGGAAAACTAGAAAAGGGGAATTCCACTTCCATTCCCAAAATTGTTAAGAAGCAAAAGTCCCTTTTTTTTTTTTCCTCTTTTTTTTTCATTGGATCCTTTTCAGTGGATCGTAGCTTAGATCTGTGCCAAGGCTTCAGACGAAAAGGAAATATGATTTTTATCTGAATACCATCTATTAGCCACTTTTTTGGAAATTCTGTTTCGGATAATTGAACGCCATTATAGGTGCATTTAATATACATTTCTTTCTTCCAATCCCTAAAATCTTCTGACCATTCAGGAAATTGAAATAATAGCATACGAACAATGTTTTTAGTTATTATCAATGAAGGCAATATAATATATTTTCTAAGAATTGATTGGGTTATTAATAAATAACCTCTTATTACTTGAGCAAATATAATGTTATCCCAGGCCTCTCCTATTTCTATACGTCTTTTTTCCTCTTTTTCTTTTTTTTTTTTTTCGCCCCCCTCCTCACTTTCTTTTTTATTTTCCTCCGTATAATCTGAATTTCGGGATTCTGCTTTTGTACGCATACAATTTTTGAACATAAAATTTATTTGTCTGATTGGCTCCAATTTTTTTAAAAAAGAAAAGAACGAGGGTTTTTCAATTTTTTCCAAAAAAAGGGGCGAATGCAGACTTTTTTGAAAGAGTTTCCAAGTAATTGTTTTACGCCTTTGAGCACGTATAGATCCTTTGATTATGTCTCGTCGAAAATCAGGTTGTTGTGCATAACGTATTAAAGCCAATTCCCCGTTTTTATCAGTATTATTAGTATCTCTAGTATATCTATAAGTGTCGTTATTTTTTTTTTTATTAGTATTAGTAAAAGTAAAAATAACGACACGTTTGGCTTTTCGGGAACGAATTCCATATTTCTCTTCCTCATTTTTTACTTCCAGTTGTTCTAATTCGTCAATTAATTTGTATGACCATCGAGGAACTTCTTTCCTCATTTCTTTGATTCCACTACATTTTTTTTTTACAATTATTTTATCGTTCAGATCAGTTCTAATTGCGTCGAACAATAATTTTATTTTTTTTTTTTCGGAATTCACTTTCATTTGTTCATATTCCGGAAAGAGAACAAGTCCTTCAAAATTTAGGCTTGATACTGATTTATCCGAGAATTTTTGGATTAAATAAAAAAAAGAATTTTCAATTAATAATGATTTTTTATCAAATGTATCTATTTTCTGTTCAAATTCTGGATTCTTTTTTTTACTATTAATAAGGAGAGCATGAATCTTATTTATACAAATATTCTTTTTTTTAGAAGTTTCCGTTTTGATTGAGGATAACAAACAATTTTCGATTCGTCCACGACAGGGTCCATTCAAGAAAGGATCATATATTTTAGGTAAGTTTTTTGTTTGAGTCTCCTCATTACACAATCTAATTCGTTTTTCGACTATATCCAGAGGCAAAAATCCCTTATCTAAAACTTCGGCCCTGTTTAAAAACTCATTTCTTAGTTTTTTTTTTTTTTCTTCATTTCTAGAGTTCCAATAATGATAGAATTTATCATAGAAGTTTTTTTCTGTTGTGAAAAGGTCTATTTTTTTTTCCATCATTTTAATAAAAGTAGACAAATTAGGTGGATACGTGAAAAATATTCTTTCTTTTCCATCACTTTTACATGTATAAAAAAAGAATTGTGAAATTTCATTTCTTACTACATTTTCAAATCGAGCATTTTTTATATATCGCAACGGACGCTTCCATCGTTTAAAATCAAAAAAAATAGTTACAAGAGATTTTTGAAATACCGAGATTTTCTTTTCCTCGTTTTCATTGATTTTGTATGAATTCTGATCCTTTTCAAAAAAAAGATAAGAATAAGCATCTTTTTCAGTAGATATATTCTTTT